TTTGTAGCAATAAAACACTATTGTTCCTCCCCGAAATTATATATGATCGATTACAAATATCTATGATCTGTCTTCTCTATAAAGGACCTGAAATACCTTGCTTACGTATCATTGGAAAATGCATTAACATAAATACGGCAGTAAGAAGAGGTAATACAAAAGTGTGTAAACTATAAAAACGGGTCAAAGTAGATTGACCCACACTAGCACTTCCACGCAATAACTCTACTAAAGGTGATCCTATTACGGGAATAGCTTCAGGTACGCCTGTCACGATTTTTACTGCCCAATAACCGATTTGGTCCCGGGGTAAGGAATAACCAGTTACACCAAACGATGCAGTCAATACAGCCAGAACCACACCCGTAACCCAAGTCAATTCGCGAGGTTTTTTAAATCCGCCCGTGAGATACACACGAAATACGTGTAGGATCATCATTAGGACCATCATACTTGCTGACCATCGATGAACTGATCGGATTAACCAACCAAAGTTGGCTTCAGTCATTATGTATTGAACAGAGGCAAAAGCCTCCGTAACGGTCGGACGATAGTAAAAAGTCATAGCAAAACCCGTAGCTACTTGTACTAAAAAACAAGTAAGTGTGATCCCTCCTAGACAATAAAATATATTGACATGAGGAGGAACATATTTACTAGTTATATCATCTGCAATCGCCTGAATCTCGAGACGCTCCTCGAACCAATCATATACTTTATTGAGATAGGTAAACCAAGGGGACTCCCCCTCTGAGAACCGTATATGAGAATTTCATCTCGTACGGCTCAAGCAGAAACACCCAAATACTGATTACAATGGATATGTAATAGAAAATTTGAAATTTCTTATTTATCCACTTGATTCAATCGTCTCTGAAGATACGAAGGAACCAAAATCCGAACTCTCTTCTTTGTTGTGATGAGAATGCCAAAATATCAAGTTAGCTCATCTGTCTTTATGTTGATCGTTACAGGCCTCTTGAATCTTCTATTCCCCTATTTATTTGTTATTTGATTTGTTGTTTTTGTTTGTGCGTAATGCAGATTGACTATTGTTTACTATTTTTTTTTGATAGGAATTCTCTTGTTGAGACCCTATGAATCGATTGAAACCTCAGATTCATACTAGAACCACGATGATTCAATAAAACCCAAAAACTAAGACCAAGGGTTCTATGAGTAAGAACTATTTGATCATCACTTATTCATAGATGTAATGACTAAAAATCCAGAGAAAGATTTGTCCTTCGGTCAAAATAAGCATGATTCTAAAGGAAGAAAAATCGTTCAATTTATCAAATACCTCTTTGTTTGAAAATTTTTTGAAGTCCAGTCACGAGGTCTGAATAGTAGGTATGAATCATAGTTCAAATATTTCTTGATCTATTCCATATATTCCGTGCTCCAGATACTAGGATGAATATCCGACGAGGCAGAACCATCTCTGTCGAGATGACAGACCCATTCTCTGTACTATCAATAGGATCAATTATAACAAGTCGCACACTCATATTCCGGAAATACCGAAACAACGGAATTCCACGGTCAAACTACCAGAATGGACTATAAATCTGAGTCCTAAGTGATTCATTTTTGATTGAAAAGCTAGGGCTTCTGGTTCTTATGGACCTAATTCATTGAAATTCCATCCAGTAAAACGGAAGAATTATAAATCTCTAAAATAATAGATAGGAATATCGCAAATAGAGCCATTGCGACACCCATAAATGGGGTGGTTCCCCATCCAGGAGCCACTTTACCATATTCTGAATTCAATGGTTTCAATAAATCCCCTGTAATAGTTCGTCTTGGCCCAGATCTAGCACTACCCTCAACGGTTTGTGTAGCCATAAATACTATTGCATTGGTTGAGATCTGTTGACTTTGTATACTATTCCGTTGTAAATAAACGATCTTATCGTAGCATAGATCCATCGTGGTCTTGAAATTCTCTAATAATGGAAACAGCAACCTTAGTCGCCATCTCCATATCTGGTTCACTTGTAAGCTTTACAGGGTACGCCTTATATACCGCTTTTGGGCAACCCTCTCAACAACTAAGAGATCCATTCGAGGAACACGGAGACTAATTGAAGTAATGAGTCCCCCATATGGGGGACTCATTACTTCAATTAAGATAATGAAAAATCATTTCGTCTTTTTAGTCGGGACCTTAGGCGGGTCTCGAAAAAATATAGCGAAAAAGATTATCCCTAAAGTCGAGACTAAGAGGAATGTATAAACCAATGCTTCCATAGATTCGATCGTTGTTTACAATTATAGCTTCCACACCTGTTCATTTAGGATTATTTCCCCGATAAAGAAAGGACAAGAGCAAAGAAAGGCGATGATTCAAATCAATATTTCTACGGTACCTTATGTCAAATCAAAAAAATCAAATATAGAGGCGAAAGATACCGGAGCAATGTTGTATCAGACTACCTGTCTCCTTGTAGTTGGATCTCCAAGTTTTTGGAATGCTCCAAATTCCACTTGAGCATCCAAATCTGGGTCAATCCCAGCAAAAACATCTCTGAACAAGGTTCGAGCGCCATGCCAAATGTGTCCGAAAAAGAAGAGCAAAGCAAACGTAGCATGTCCAAAAGTGAACCAACCCCTTGGACTGCTCCGAAAAACACCATCGGATTTCAAAGTAGCACGATCTAATTCAAAAATTTCACCCAATTGGGCACGTCTAGCATATTTTTTCACAGTAGCAGGATCGCTATAGCTGACTCCATTGAGTTCGCCACCATAGAACTCAACAGTTACACCCACTTGTTCGACACTATACTTCGATTCTGCCCTTCTAAAAGGAACATCGGCTCTCACAATTCCGTCTCCGTCCACCAAAACTACTGGAAATGTTTCAAAAAAAGTAGGCATACGGCGTACAAAAAGTTCATGCCCTTCTTTATCTCTAAAGATAGGGTGTCCTAACCATCCAACAGCTATCCCATCCCCGTTGTCCATTGAGCCTGCCCGGAATAATCCACCTTTCGCCGGATTATTACCGATGTAATCATAAAAAGCTAATTTTTCGGGAATTTTAGACCAAGCTTCCGATAAACTCAGATTTTCGGCTAGACTGGCGCCAACTCTTCGATATATTTCTTGCTGGAAGTATCCCTGATCCCACTGATAACGAGTGGGACCAAATAATTCGATCGGGGTAGTTGCTGAACCATACCACATAGTTCCAGCAACAACGAAAGCTGCAAAAAAGACAGCAGCGATACTACTGGAAAGGACAGTTTCAATATTGCCCATACGTAATCCTTTGTATAGACGTTGGGGTGGGCGGACACTAAGATGGAATAGACCTGCTAATATACCCAATGTACCTGCTGCAATATGATGAGAGGCTATTCCTCCCGGAACAAAGGGATCAAAACCTTCCGCACCCCACGCTGGATTTACAGATTGTACTTTTCCGGTTAGGCCATAAGGATCGGATACCCATATTCCAGGACCATACAAGCCTGTTACATGAAATGCGCCAAACCCAAAGCAAGCCACCCCTGAGAGAAATAAATGAATTCCAAAAATCTTGGGCAAATCCAAGGAGGGTTTTCCCGTACGTTCATCACAGAATATTTCTAGGTCCCAATACACCCAATGCCAGATAGCTGCTAAGAAGCACAAGCCAGAAAACACAATATGTGCCCCGGCCACACCTTCGTAACTCCAAATACCCGGATTCGTTATAGTTCCTCCTGTAATACTCCAACCGCCCCATGAATTGTTTATTCCTAAACGAGTCATGAAGGGTATAACGAACATACCCTGTCTCCACATTGGATCAAGAACGGGGTCAGAAGGATCAAAAACTGCTAATTCGTATAGAGCCATCGAACCGGCCCAACCGGAAACTAGAGCTGTATGCATTATATGGACAGAAAGCAGCCGACCGGGATCATTCAATACGACGGTATGAACACGATACCAAGGCAAACCCATGGAAATACCCCTTTCTCAAAGATAAAATAGATACTATGTAACTTTATCACATTGGAAATAACTATGCTATGGACCTCACCTTTTCATTGGATTATCTCGAAACAAGGGTTAATATTTATTCTGTTCCGTTAGTAATAATTGAACAATTCTGTTCGTAGGAACAAAGAGAAGCAGATCTATTCTATACCCAATAAGTACCAATACGCAATGGGGGGATTAATCCTATTTTTTGTGAGCGAATGTATAGATACTTGTTTCTCATTCGAACGATCCGTTCGTAAGAATTTTCCTTTATTCCGTCTTCCTCTATGAATCTTCCAATCTATCGATAAAATACGATAAACGACAATATTATGAAGACAATAAACCATTGTTTGTTACGTTTCCACATCAAAGTGAAATAGAATACTTCATTTTTCTTTCATTTAATGCCCATTGGTGTTCCAAAAGTACCTTTTCGGAGTCCTGGAGAGGAAGATGCAGTTTGGGTTGACGTATAGTGTGACTTGTCAGACATATTGGGTCATATGGGATTTCCCCGTTCTCTCCCCCGATCGAGATATCCTCTGTTTCGCCCAAGAAAGATTGATTGAACCATCAATAATTCGAAGCGTGAAGTGCAATTAGATCAATTTATTTGGTTGGAGGATCAATATTCTCAATTAAAAGAATTTATGGTTGGCTTGGACCAATAAAATGAAGTATACAGGCTCCGTTCAGAAAATACCAAGGTAATCCATGTATGATTACCACCCTATCAGAAATGATTCCTTTATACCATATGAGTGATCCCAAATTGCCAATTAATGGAATAATATGATGAATACATCGAATATTTTGTGGAAGGCATGAAAATGAAACAAATTGAAAAAAAAAAAAAGAAGTCATAGCAAAAAGAAGTGGTACTGGGATCATTTGTCCTATATGTGCAAATCGAATTCGGGCAGATCTTTACCCGGAGTAGAGCATAAACCTAAAAGAGTGGAAGAGGCCCATTCGGGAACAAGAAAATTACATCGTGATTTAGATCTCGATGAAACAATACATCAATGAGGGGTTAGCTCGATAAGTTCAGTGAATTCTTTTTTGATTTTATAGGGAAGCAAGTCAAAACTCATGTTTCTTAAAAAATGGAAGAAAAAGCCCGCTACGAAAAAAGAAATAGGGCTGGAATCGACAATTTCTTTTTTTTTTTTTTTCTCAATTTTGATTTTTTGAACCGTATGCACCCAAAGGTGCGTGTACGGTTCCTAAGGAATAGAATTTTGTCCTAATCAACCGACTTCATCGAGAAAGATTACTTTTTTTAGGCCAAGAAGTTGATAGCGAGATCTCGAATCAACTTGTTGGTCTCATGGTATATCTCAGTATAGAGGATGATACCAGGGATCTGTATTTGTTTATAAATTCTCCCGGCGGATGGGTAATCCCAGGAATAGCTATTTATGATACTATGCAATTTGTGCCACCAGATGTGCATACAATATGCATGGGATTAGCCGCTTCAATGGGATCTTTCATCCTGGTTGGAGGAGAAATTACCAAACGTCTAGCATTCCCTCACGCTTGGCGCCAATGAGTTTTTTTATTTGAGAGAAAAAAAGACTATGCCTTCGTCATATGGAATATGAATAAAATAATAATAATATTAAGTAATAATAGCATGGCATTTCAAGTTCGATATGAGCAAACTATTATTATTTTTTCATAATATGAGATTATGTATCGAGATAGTAGTATGAAAGAAAGGTTATTTCCGACTTGATCTTATGTATCGGGGTCCATTTCAGCGTCACAAACCTTTTTGCTTCCACATCAGAAGTCTCTTTCCAATATTTATGTTATGAAAGAGTGTGAAAATAAAAAAAAAAAGATCATTTTTTACTTATTTTTATTTGATCGGATCAGAAAGAAACTTTGGGATTGCTGAATCACAGACGAGATAAATATATAAAGCAACGGAACCATCATAGTATTTTTTGATTACTCCGAAAGGAAGGATGGTAAATGGATCATTCAACGATCTGGGTCTGATAGATTCGACTTGTCTCTTTCTTCGATGAAAAAAGAGAAAAAAAAAATTCCATTACAGAGCCGTATGCACAAAAGATGCCTGTACGGTTGTTCAATTCTATCTTTTTCTCCCTGCTTGTTATTCTTTATCCCTTCCCTTCGCCCAATCATGCGAGATAGAGGAATCGTTCATTATGTTATATCATCAGGGTTATGATCCATCAACCTGCTAGTTCTTTTTATGAGGCACCCACAGGAGAATTTATCCTGGAAGCGGAAGAACTACTGAAACTCCGCGAAACCCTCACAAGGGTTTATGTACAAAGAACGGGCAATCCTTTATGGGTTGTATCCGAAGACATGGAAAGGGATGTTTTTATGTCAGCAACAGAAGCCCAAGATTATGGCATTGTTGATCTTGTAGCGATCGAAAATACCGGGGATTTCGCATAAATCTTTGATTCCATTTCGAATCATAATTTGAATGAACCCTTATTTGATCTTTTATCTTCTTACCTGGGTAAAGAAGTAATTCATAATCATCCGGTTAGGATCGATCTAAACCAGCCCATTCTGTATATGATTCAGCATGCCAACTATTAAACAACTTATTAGAAACACAAGACAGCCAATCAGAAATGTCACGAAATCCCCCGCTCTTCGAGGATGTCCTCAGCGTCGAGGAACATGTACTAGGGTGTATGTGCGACTCGTTCAGATCATGAGCTAGAACAAATGAGACGACTTTTACAGTATCAATGACTCGTACCAATGAATAGAATGGAAGAACTCCATTCACTATCGAAAAATAAAGATCTCTCGTATACCTCTATTTGTATGGAATTTATGGTTTCCATTGGTGCAAATCCAATCACCTCGATTTGAGATGAAAAGCAATTCCCATTGGTAGCAAATGGTTATCCATTAAGCGGGGGAATGATATTTAAGAAGCAGAAAGATTATGCTCCTACTCTTGCAAGAACGGACTAACAGGGTCAGCTACCTATTCAACCTTCATAATTAAATGCCGTCACTGTATGGATAGATCCCATTGAAAAAAGACCTATTACTCGATAATTCATCGGTAGAGCCAAAGAGCGTGAACTGTACAAGTTACCAATAACATTGATTAAATGAGGAAAGGGGCTCCGGTGTATAGAGAGGACCTCGCCGTTTAAGAAGTAACCATAGAAACGATGGAAGCCACTATTTGTCCATTTACGATTTATTTTATACCTAATATCGGTACAATTTCTTTTTTTTTTTTTGAGGTGAAATGCCTGGAAGAAATAAAAAAATCGTGGTTGGGAAGGTTATAGTAGCAAAAGCCATTGGAATTTGTATTTTAATTTTATACATCGGAAGAATCCGTTTTGTTATTAATAAACCAGGAGAGGGGAAAAGAATGACTGAAAGAAAAGAAATCAATTAGTTATTCATCAAAGTTTCTTTTGATTCAATGACCAGAGTTAGACGAAGATATATAGCTCGGAGACGTAGAACAAAAATTCGTTTATTTGCAGCAACCTTTCGAGGGGCTCATTCAAGACTTACTCGAACTACTACTCAACAGAAAATGAGAGCTTTGGTTTCCACTCATCGGGATAGAGGCAGGCGAAAGAGAAGTTTTCGTCGTTTGTGGATCACTCGGATAAATGCAGTAACTCGTGAGAATAGGGGATCCCATAGTTATAGTCGATTAATACTTGATCTGTACAAGAGGCAGTTGCTTCTTAATCGTAAAATACCTGCACAAATAGCCATATCAAATAGGAATTGTCTTGACACGATTTCCAATGCGATCATCAAATAAGGAGATTGGAAGGAATTCACTGGAATACTTTAAACGGAGTTCCCCGGAGAATGAACTCCGGGAGGGTATAGTAGAAATTCGTATGATAAGATAAGTAGTAGGAATGAACGAACACGTTTCAATAAAAAAAAAAGATTTATTCTTCCCCCATTCTTTTTTTTATTATTACATTACGGCGCGACAATCTCTCGGCTTTTTCGAACAAAACTTCAATCTGAGTTCGAATTAGAGTTTTGATTCGATTGAGAGGAATAGGCTTATTTATTTCTGGTTCTAGGACCAGTAGTTCTAGGGATCGACCCGGTTCTCTCAAACTGTTTCTCATTATTAAGAAAAGGTAACGAAGATAAAATACGAGCTTGTTTTATAGCAATAGTAATTAATCGTTGTTGTTTCAAGGTTAATCTATTCACTCGTCTAGATAATATTTTTCCTTGTTCACTAATAAATTGATTAATTAAACTCATGTTTCTATAATCAATTCGATCCCCCGATCCAATTGGGGGCAAACGCCTATGAAAAGATCGCTTGGATTTATGAAAGGGCCGCTTGGATTTATCCATGGTTTATTTCTTATTTCTAAAATCCTATTTCTTCATTCATCTCGGATCCGACCAAAATAGGACTGGATTTGTATATATTATATATATATATGTAATTTCTTCCTCTTCCTTGGAAGAGTGGCACACGCGTTCCGTTCGATTTATTTCTTTATCTCCCCATGAATCGTATGTTTGTAACAATAAGGGCAGAATTTTTTCAAGTCCAATTGACTAGGTGTATTGTGTCGATTCTTTTGAGTAATATATCTGGAAATGCCCCGCGATTCTTTATTCAAACCATTTCGGACACAACTGGTACATTCCAAAATAACTACTACTCTGACATCTTTACCCTTAGCCATGAACCTCCTTTGGATTTTGAATTCACTCAATTCTTCTATTTTCGATTCGAACCGAAGCGAAGAAGAAAGGAATGAAAAATAAATAGACGAGAAGTTGCTAACTCGAAATCCAATTCAATTATGAAAGATTTCGTTGCAATCAATAGAGTAATCAAATTATTAAGTAATACAAATATTTCTAACTATCAATTATTCCCAATCCCAGTATTTCATTTAGTATCTTGTATGATCTTGAACAGCCTGCCCTCGACCCACATTTCCATTTCTGTTCTCCCTATATTAACCCGAACCCGAGTTTCGATGAGATTCAATCCACTTTTATTCTTTACTCTTTCTTTCCTATCCTAAAGAACTGAAAAAGGGGGGGGTTAGTCACAGAGAATTTATTGTATCTCTAATCTTCTTGATCCCTTCCCATGTCAATAACTAGAATGAAAAAAAGGGGAATGTCAACGCATCTGGGAATAAACGATTGATCTCTATCAATAGACCCGCCAAAGACCCGAACCATAGAGTAGTTAGCACAGGTGCCGTGGAGAGATATGTTTTTATATCTCGCATTGAAAATCCTCCTTCTTTAAAGTTAACTTTATTGACTTTATTGTATATTGTAATACATATATGATCAGATGCATATGTAGTTAAAGATCATTTGTACGGGGAATCTCTAACCAAAATGGATATATACAACGATCCGGTAGATGAAATCTACCTGTCCCTAAAACAGAAAAAGATGAACCCTCCTTCCTGAGCACTACTGATAAATATTCATTCCTTTATACGTTTATACGTTAGGTATGTATATAATTCTTTATGAGAATGAAACCAAAAAACCAAAAAGAAGAAATGGCAAAAGAAATTCTATTTAGATAGAGGAAATTATGATGTGGAAAACAAAACATGGATTCCCTACAATGGCACTGTACAACAAATGAAAGGGATGTAGCGCAGCTTGGTAGCGCGTTTGTTTTGGGTACAAAATGTCACGGGTTCAAATCCTGTCATCCCTACTTATCACTTCTCCTATGGACAGTAACGAGGGGTCAATTGAGATCGATTAAAATTGGACACAATCTACCATTTTATGATACTATACATACAAGATGTATTGGGGGTACAAAAAGAATCCTTTTCTTGACATCCGTATCTCCCATCATAATAAAGCGCTCTTAGTTCAGTTCGGTAGAACGTGGGTCTCCAAAACCCGATGTCGTAGGTTCAAATCCTACAGAGCGTGATTCTGTTCTTTTAATGTTGAATCACAATAAAATAACTTCACTAACTTGAACTGCAACCTGAATTTGACCTCC